AATAGTCTAGCCTTTTTTTTTTTAGCTTAGCTTAGTCCAATGCAATGTATGCGCAACTCAAGATAATCTATTTACTTAGGGACCATAAATATACAAATACGACGGTCTAGAGTAATAACAAAAAAGATTATGATATTAGAGAATTGTAATAAAAAAAAAAAGGAAAGAGATCTAATCTAACTTTTTCCTAAAATTTTGGTTTGGTCCATTTTTTTTTATTTATATTTATATCCTATTTCCCTTCAATGAATATTATCTTTATATTGATATTGTTTTGGTTTATTCAATTTCAATATTATGAGTCCTAATTTGAATAGGAATTCTTATGGTATCAATTTAGGGTCTATGATTTAAAAAAAGCTGTTCTTTCTATAGAATGATTCCCATTTCAGTCGATTTCATTCAATTCAACGATTGACCAAAAGAAAATTTTAATAAATAATAAAATAAATTGCATGAACTTAGCTCAATCAAATACTGATATTGATTTTTTATTTTTATGCAATGATTTGGTCTAATGAATTCGTCTATTTATTTAGATTGTATCCGTGTGAGATAATGATAAATAAAAGGAAGGGACGAATTGACAAAAAACGATATAAAAAATGATTAGAAAAAAAAGGGGGGGTAGAATTAGGTATATGGAATCTAATGGCTATAAGCCAACTCTTGTCCATCCTTTGAGGAATAATTCTAGAATCCGATTGAATCTAAGATATGAATAGTTGGTTTACGTTATGTAAGAAACACATGTATATGGGATATTAGATATTGACTAGTTATATATGAACTCAAAATATATCTAATCCACCCTACTACTGTGGATTTAGATAGGGATTCCAATAGAAGAATAGAAGTTCTTCTGTTTCGTCTTTGACTCTGAATTGAATGAATAAAGAGATAAAATAAAGACAAAACGAAGAATTCAAAGCAAAGAATGGGTTAGAAAAAAAGAAATGGAAGAACAAAGTATGCGCGGATTCAAAAAAATCCAGTGGATAGGAACTAAAAAAAAGATATCGAAATAGTTCTGACGGTTCAATAATATTCTCACTTCCATTCGGAGTTCTTAGTTACTTGGGCAGGTTGAATCTTAGCGATGGAATAATATAATTAAGTAAAAATTCATTGGATGATTGTATCATTAACCATTTCTTTATTTTGGTGCGAGGAACTTATCATGAATCCACTGGTTTCTGCCGCTTCCGTTATTGCTGCTGGGTTGGCTGTCGGGCTTGCTTCTATTGGACCTGGAGTTGGTCAAGGTACTGCTGCGGGCCAAGCTGTAGAAGGTATCGCGAGACAACCCGAGGCAGAGGGAAAAATACGAGGTACTTTATTGCTTAGTTTGGCTTTTATGGAAGCTTTAACAATTTATGGGCTGGTTGTAGCATTGGCACTTTTATTTGCGAATCCCTTTGTTTAATCCTATAAACATGAGAATTGTGTATTTTTTTTTTCTTATTTTATGGCTTGGGACTTACTCCTCGCTTTTTCGAATTATATCAAGATTTCACCCCTACAATTACTTATTTGTTGGGACAATAATCCATGGGAAGGATTAATTTGAGGATGAGGAATTATCACACTGACTCGCTTTCTTCCTTCCCCTTCTTAGTTCAAGAGAAACCTTTTTTATTGTTTAAAGGAGTGTTGCAACAAATGAGGTATTTTGCCATTGACATGAAACCCGCCCCCCCCTAATTCTAATAAGTATCATTATTATTGGGAATTTTCAACTGAAAAAAAAAAAAAAAATACATTTCTAGCTAAATAGAATCTATTTTTGACTCCGTTTAGACGTAGGTAAATGAAAATTTATAATAATGAATAATTTAATAATAATAAATTAATTAATAATAATAATAAATTAATTAATAATAAATTAATAATTTATTAAAAAAAAAAAAAAGAAATACATAGAATTAGAATAATTAGAATAATCTAAATATGATAGAATAGAATAAATAGAAAAGGAGTCAAAGTGATATAATACAAAAAAAAGAACCGAGTTCTTTTTTTTTTTTTTTAGTCTATCTAAAATAAAATAGGAGATCATATGAAAAATGTAACCGATTCTTTCCTTTCCTTGGGTCACTGGCCATCCGCCGGGAGTTTCGGATTTAATACCGATATTTTAGCAACAAATCCAATAAATCTAAGTGTAGTCCTTGGTGTATTGATCTTTTTTGGAAAGGGAGTGTGTGCGAGTTGTTTATTTCAAGAATAGGCTGGATTCACCCAGTTGCACTTTTTTTCATTATAACTAGGAAAGAAAAGAGTGCATGATCCCGCGAATTACTTCTGAATAAATTTCAAAATCATATTTAAGAACCATAGCATTTCGTCATTCATTGGTACATCGACTTTGATTCTCTATTAACCAATAATCCGGGACCATTAACATGGTTAAGGCCAAACTGTTTGAAGTTCAGATGCAGCAGGGTACTCTTTCTACTACTATGTTAATAAATACAGAAATATTTTCAAAACAAATAGT